GATCCCTAGAACTACTCGTCTTAGAACCAGAACCAGGACCAGAACCAGAAATAACTAGGCTTACTTTGGAATCATAATGGAATCATAATTTTAATGGAATCAGAATTTTAATCCGAACTCAAAGGCAGATTGGTATTTTTCCGAGAATCCAGATTAGATTATCGGGTCGTAAGAAAAAACCAAAAAAAAAAGAATTGGAGAAAGCTTTTTCTACTGAGTGTGTTCATTCGTTTTGACTATTTTAGCATATTTTATCCCAGTAATTTCTACTCTACCTTCCCGGAGTTCATTCTCCGGGAAACTTTGTTTAAATTATTCCGACGGACTTTTTATAACCTACTTCTTTTATTATCTCATTGGAAATCATATAAAGACAATCTCTATTTAATATAGCTATTTGTGCAAGTATTTTACGATTAAGAAGCAACCGTCCCTTGTACAGATCGTGTATTAATCTACTATAACTATAGGATACCCCCCTTTCTCGAATTACTGCGTTTATCCTAGTGATCCACAAACGACGAAAATTTCTCTTTTGACTGCCCCGATCCCGATCAGCCGAAAACAAAGCTCTTATTTTCTGTTGAGTAATAGTTCGAGTAAGTCTTGAATGGGCCCCTCGAAAGCTTAATGCAAATAAACGCATTTTTGTTCTACGTCTACGAGCTATATATCCCCGTCTAATTCTAGTCATTGAATAGATGAAACTTCCACCGAATAACTAATTTTTTTCTTTTCTTTCAGTTATTCTTTTCCCCTTTCCTAATCTATTAAGAACAAAACGGATTGTTCCAATGTATAAAATAAAAATTCCAAGGGCTTTGGCTACTATAACCTTCCTGACCGCGATTTTTTCTTTTTTTAGGCATTTCAATGCGAAATAAGAAATTATATTGTGTTATAGGTGTCAAAAATATAAAAAAATGGATAAAGAAATAGCGGGTTCCTTCGTTTCTATGGTGACTTCCTAAACGGTGAGGTCTTCTCTATACACCGGAGCCTTTACTTCATTTAATCAACGTTATTGGTAACTTGTATAGTTCACCCTTTTTGGCTCTACCCATGAATTATCCAGCAATAGGCCTTTCACAATGAGATCTACCTATACAGTAACGGTATTTAATTATGAAAGTTAGCTGGGTAGCTGACCCTTTTAGTCCGTTCTTGCCAGAGTAGGAGCTTACTCTTTATGCCGTTCTTTATTTATTTATTATTTATTTATTTATTTTTTAAAAGTCAATTTTTTAAGTTAAATTAACTAAGTATTAAAAAAGTCAATTTAAAATTGAAAAATTTAAATAAGTAAATCAATAAGTTATTTAAATAAGTAACTCAATAAGTTAAAGTTAAATAAGTAAATAAGAAAGTAAATAAAAAAAAGATTTCCTCCGCTTAATGGCTAACCATTTGCTACCAATGGAGAATTGCTTCTCATCTTAAATTGAGATTTGCACCAACGGAAACCATAAAATTTATCCACAATGTAGGAATGTGATAGCTTTGATTATTCTTTTTTTTTTTTTATTTTATTTTTATATAGTGAATGGAGTCCCTTCTTACATTCTATACTATTCCCCGGTACTGATCATTGATACTGGAAAGTTTTTTGTTGCTTTTGTACCAGCTCATGGTCTGATCTAAACGAGTCGCACATACACCCGAGTACATGTTCCTCGACGTTGAGGGCATCCCCGAAGAGCGGGGGATTTCGTGCGATTTCTGATTGGCTGTCTTGTATTTCTAATAAGTTGTTTAATAGTTGGCATGCTGAATTGTATACATAATGGGCTGGTTTAGATTGATCTGATCTGAACCGGAGAGTTCAGAATTACTTCCAGACCGGAGAATTCTGAATTACTTCCAGTTATTAGAATAGTAAAATCATAGATAAAATCTCAAATTACGTATTCCGGCTTATTTTCATTCACCTGCTACAAGATCATCACCTGCTATAAGATCAACAATTCCGTAAGCTTTTGCTTCTTTTGCTGACATAAAAATATCTCTTTCTATGTCTTTGGATACAACCCATAAGGGTTTCCCCGTTCTTTGTGCATAAACCCTTGTGAGGGTTTCACGCAGGGACATCAATTCTCCCGCTTCCAACGTAACGTCTCCCGCTTGTGTATCACAAAACAAACTAGCAGGTTGATGCATCATTACCCTGATGATATAACATAATAAAAAGTTCTTCTATCTCGCATGATAAAGCGAAGAGAAAAGAAAGATAAAGACTAATATAATACGAAAAAGGATAGAATTGAACAACCGTACGGGCATCTTTGATGCATTGCATATGCATACGGCTTTACAATAAAATTGACCCTTACCCTCCAAGAAAGGGAAAAGTAAAATATATCAGACCCTGGTGGTCTAAATGATCAAATAGCCACCCTTCCTTTTGGAATAGTTAAAAACTACTATGATGGCTCCGTTGCCTTATATTAATATTAATTAATTAATTTTTAATATATTCATTTTTTTTTGTTTGTGATTCAGC